AAAAACCAGAGACTTTTTTTTAGATATTTATGGTAAAATATGGCAATATGTTCGATCTTTCGATAAAAAGGAGTTCGCTCGATAAAAGATTCATAGGGCAACGATCGTGAATGAGAAAATCGTTTCCAAAGGGGAACTAAAAGAGATTCACATTCATAGGCATAATAATTCCACAGGAACAAGGATAACCTTGTATTTTCTTTCGAAGCGATGAGGATCAATTGATCCAAATTCGACGAAATAATAAGATTTCGATGTTCATGGAGAACGGATCGTAATGAGTGTAAAAAAGGAGCATCTTGGATCCAGCGACGAAAGGTTCGAACCAAAATCTCCGGATGAGTCAAATGGGGTATTCGTATATCTAAGATAAAATTGGAATGTGGGATTTTATCCTCCATAAGAGGGAATATGGAATTGATAGACCGGAAACTAGCCCATTCATTCATTTCCTCTAGAGAGTGTTTTGATCGGATTGAGAAGGGAACTTCCAGAACCGCTGTCAAACCTCCTAGTACCAATTCGGAATAGAAACTCTTGTTGTGACCAACTAATTTATTTTGATCGCAATTTACAAATGGAACAATTGAACCATTCTGTTGACGTATTCGACTAATTGAACGTTTTACAGTTAGAAAACTGAATCGATCATTGGAACTCGAATTTTCCATCGGTTCGAAGGAATTTGATCTATTGGAATAATGATCATAAGCAATTGTGTAAAGATCCTCCTGAAAGAGGAGCGGATATAGAAAGCGCCGCTGCCGGGATGTATCTTCCTTTCCGTCTCTTTGAAGCTTATCCATTTCGATAAAACCTCGGCTATGGCTCTAATGAGGGTGACCTCTTGAGTTACGAAATAGTACATGGTGCGATCCATCTGGTCAGGACGAGATAGATAATGATCCATCTGAAAGATAGAAATCCTATTCAACAGATCCTCTATCCAAAGATCTCGCATGAGGGATGAAGAAAATCCTTTATTTTGGCGACCTGATCGCTCTCCTGACTCTGGAATAAATTGACCTGGCCAGTACACCATTTCTCCTACACATCCGTCCTCGAGTACTTAGGACTCATTCTGGGTGGATAAATCCCTAACCTATTAATAGGAAAAACCTCCCCCTATAGCTGGGACACTAATATGCTCTTAACTACTGATTAGTAAAGGGAATCCCTCATCAGAATGAGGGACAGAAGCTCGTTCCTCTGGTTTTACCTATGATTCAGGCCATCTAGCTCTATCCATCGACTCCGCCCGACTTAATCACGAATTGATTCAATCTTCTTTCGTAATTATCACATTGAAATAAATGAATGAGCATATCACATGTCCATCCATGTATATGATATACGTCTCCATCCATTTGATTCCTTGAACGATATTTAGCTCTGATCGTATCCGATCAGATCAAGTCTCATCAAGATCATTTATTAGAACGACATGCTGTTTTTTCCATTCATTTCCTTTCCAGGATCAGTCATAGTCCCACAACTTTGCCGGGGTATGGGCGAATTTGTTACTCCATATAAATGTTTAAAAGATATTAGTCGCACTTAAAAGCCGAGTACTCTACCATTGAGTTAGCAACCCATATTAGGATATAGATGTGATCGAAGTATAAGATGGAGTTATAAAAGAACTACGAAGTACTAAAATAGAGAATACAAAATAAAATAAATTGAATAATCGTTTAATAAGGGGAACAAAAACCTATGTGAATGGCCAGGTAAATAAGGTAAATGACCAACTCATTCATTCATATATCTATATATTCATTCATATATATATATATATATATATATACATAAGTACGTGAATTCTTATCCACCATTTCCAGATCGAATCATTTCTCCGAATGAGGTTATTATTGATCCGTCAACAAAATGGTTATTGGAAATAACCATTAATGAACTAGTGAACCCAGGAAGGACCTATATTCTCATATGAACGAATTATATTGGCACAATATGCCATTGTCAATCCCGAAGGTGGATAAATGACTTATTGGATTAGCACTGCATTAGGACAAGATATTAAGCGCATTGAGAAGAAATCTTGGGCTTCTTAACTACAGGGACAACAAATGAGATCGTCTCGTTTGAGAATTTGTACAGAATAAGGAGCTCCCAAATTCTTTGTGGGAAGCTCCTCATTTTATCGATCTATTTATTCTCTTTATCAACTCAATCTTTCATCCATCTAGATAAGAAGATTTTCATATTTGTCATCTTCATATGGGATCGTATGGTAACAGGAATGACTAGATGAATATATAATACAAAAAAGAAGAATGGATGGTAAAAGAACAATTGCACAAAGCTAAATATTGGATCCATTTTTCCCTAAAGATTGGCTTGAAGTTGTTTAAATATGCTTGCCTTCTCCAAAATATCATGAACGGTTTCTGTAGGTTGAGCTCCTTTCTCAAGAAAGTGTAGAATAGCAGGAACATTTAAATAAGTTTGATCCTTTATTGGATCGTAAAAACCCACTTCCCGAAGAGCTCTTCCTTCTCTTCGAGATTCAACGCCAATTGCAACGATTCGATAGGTAGCTAATTGGGATAGGTGGACTAGAAAGATACCCCCCCCCCCCCCCAGAAACCGTATATGAGGTTTTCTCCTCATACGGCTCAAGCAATAAGAATTTTACTAATACTCATATATCTTTATACTAGTGATATATTTTATACTAGTGATAGATCTATATCTATCTAGATAGATATGGATAGATAAACTATATGAACTTAATGTCGATCTTAGCCCTTTTTATTTTCGAATAGGGAAAAGAAAGAATTAATACTCATAGCTCAAGTATGTTTGGGTAATGCTCAAACATCATAAGATTCTCATTCTTCCACTTTTTGAGCCGTCTTTCGTCTATTTTTTTTTTTATAACATTTTTATCTATTTATTTAAGAACATTTAATCGAATCGTTCAAACGATTCGTAAATGGGATTTTCTTGTTCTGAGATCGATCATCTTCTAATCATTAGGTCTGAGCCTTATCCTACTTCGGTGGTCTTCAATCTTTCCAGAATGGCAGCAACGTACATTTTGCTATTTGTCCACGTTGAGCAACCATACAGATGGTTGATTCTTATATGATCGAATCTACTTATTCTTTAAATATTTCCACCCATCACGATCGATAATTGTTTACTTGTTCCGATTGGAACATTCTGATTTCGTAAATCAATGTGGACTTACAAAGTCGTTATAGCTCATTTATCTCCACTGACCTTAGATTCTGTCCCCCAATCGACGAATGAATTCATACTTACCGCTCAAGCTCCGTCATGTAATATTTATATTTTCCTTCTCTTTTATTTTTTTCTCCCAGGGAAGGGCAGGAGTAAAATGAAAAATGTTGAGCTACGAGCATCTCCATTCGGATATGAAATAGCGGATATCTTAATCCACGGAACCGATCATGTCGTTCAAGTCGCACGTTGCTTTCTACCACATCGTTTTAAACGAAGTTTTACCATAGAATTCCCAATATAAAAATTCATATGTAATTATGAATAGTCATTAACTAAATTGATACGATAGGAACAGGGATCGGACGGATTTGATCGCTCCTATTGTATAAACAGAATATATTTATTGTATAAGTACAAATGGAATAGATTTCCGGAAGGACATAAGATTACCCATCCTAGCTAGGTGCTTAACACTTCTCTGGCTGCGTACATTACTTCGACAGTAATGTTCACAATGCCCTTTTGTCGTGCAAATTTCTCGATCTTTCTCTCGACTTTGTTCCTAACAAAGTGGGGGATTTTCTTTAGTTCTAGTCGACTTTCGGGATCCCAAATTAGACCTATACCCGTGGATAGTGATCTAGTCATTATTTCCTTAGTATCATGACCACCAAAAATATCTAGAAGATGATCTTCCATACCCAGAGCGAATGAGTTATAAACTAGATCGGCTATTTGATTAGTACCTTCGTAACCCAGAAAGGGTCGATATCCCAAAGTAAAATTTTGGATATGAACTGGTGAGGAAATAACCCCACAAGGGATATCGAGACGTTTACCAATATGGCGTTCCATTTGAGTACCAAATATTGCAGATGGTTCTACACGAGCGATCATATCTCCCACCTCAGTATGATCATCTGTGATGAGTATTTTATCACAGAAACCTTGAATTTGCTCTTTGAACCATTCTGCATCATGTTTACAATAAGTACCCGTACAACTCACATGAATTCCCATCTCTCGAGTAAGTATCTTAGTGATTAAAGCAGCATGAGTTGCATCACCGAAAACTACTGTTTCTTTACCCATCAAATTCTGACAATCGATAGATCTCGAGAACCGAGCAGCTCGGGAAACAAATCGGGTTTGTTCATCAATGTAGGGTTCGTAATCAACCTTTTTATTCGATGAAATGGGAGCCAAGGTATTAACATTTCTCTGTATCTGTTGGATGCACTCAGCCATATCTACAACTCCCATGGGAGTTGTAGATACATAAGGCATTCCAAATTTCTTCTCCAGATACATCGCTGTCATTAAGCCCACTTCACGATAAGGAACTAAATTGAACCAAGCTTTTGGCAGATTTTTAAGATCTTTTACGGATCCCCCTTCAGGAATCACTTGATTAATCTTGATGTCCAGATCTCGTAATAAACGTCTCAATTCACGACAATCATGTTGACTATGGAAGCCCAATGTGAAAATACCAATTATATTTGCAGAAGGTACATCTGTTAGAGATTGATCTAAAGTTTCTTGTCCGTGAGATCTATCCAAATAATATTGGACCACTTGTTCCAAAGTTCTATCTGCCGCCTGAAGCTCATTCACTCGATAATGATCTACATTTGCAAAAATTATGTTGGAATCAGAAATTCTGGATGCTCTGTTCGCAAAGTTTTGCAAATCCTCTTGCAATATACTAGAAGTACATGTAGGCGTCAATATGATCAGATCGGGACGTTCCTCTTTCTCTTTTCGGAGAATATTATCAACAACCTTTTCCCGAGATCCACGTGCTAGCACATGACGATCTACTATACTGGCAGTTACAGGAGCAAAATCTCTTTCGCGTTCTAACATAGAACGCATTACATTGAAATAATCATCTCCTAGAGGAGCATGCATGATGGCATGGACATTCTTAAAAGAACTGGCTACTCGTAGGGTTCCAATATGAGCAGGACCAGCATACATCCAATAGGCTAATCTCATGGATCAGACTTTCTATCAAATTGATCTGTGTTCCCACCCTGCATCACAGAGATATCCCTTGCCCATGTCTGTCTCATTGGAATCACATTCCCTTTTGATAAGTATCGTATATGCAATGATGAGAAATCGAAAATGAAGACCCGATGAAATCGGATTTACCATTTATCCACCTGCCCTTTTTCCTTCGACAAAGAGACAGGAATATTTGTTTCAATGAAATGAAACTGGGACGGAAGGATTCGAACCTCCGAGTAACAGGACCAAAACCCGCTGCCTTACCGCTTGGCCACGCCCCATTTCCATCTGATGCTCCACATTCATATATGATGCTAATGAATACTAATATTCAGTATTTCGTCAACCTATTAAAATCCCAGAGTGTTTGGATCAAATAAGAATTGGTTTGTAAAAACTAGAAAAAGATCTTTATCTAATAAGTTATTGATTTAATAGAAATAAACAAGAATATAAATTTCATTGGTCATTATCTATTGAATCGGGTAAAATATTTTGTAAAAACGATCCCTTCCGGCCAAAAGGATCTCTAGTCAGACTTGCCAAATAGCTTCAATTGATCGATGAGATACTTTTGGAGCGTCATCTTACATAATGTTTGAATATAAATCGGAGAATAGAAATGCCAGCTATGCCAAATATCTGTCTGGATGATGTCCTTCATTTGAATGATCTATTTCTGGCCAAATTACCCGAGGCTTATGCTATTTCTGATCCAATTGTAGATGTAATGCCAATTATCCCTGTGTTCTTTTTTCTCTTAGCCTTTGTTTGGCAAGCTGCTGTAAGTTTCCGATAAGATTCGAAAGTTTCGATCCTTTACAAATAAGGATTCCAAATTCACCTGATTCAAAACGAATCATGGTTCAATAGTTCCCATATATGAAACGTTATTGGATTGCCATCACTGATTAATAGGTTATTGTATCACCCCTATCTCTCGTTTTGCTCATTTTGTGGAGCAGAGGTTCTATTCTAGTTCCCTCCCAATGATACCAGATCCGAATATTTCTGAATTAGAAACCTTTGTATTCATCTTAGTCGATTTCAATTTCATTACAAGCTCGGTTCGAGTTTTTTTATTTCCTTTTTTTTATGTAAATGACATATCCCCATTGGAAAAATATCCGTTACATCTATGGGATAAAACGAGCACAAATGGGAATTCACAGTCTATTTTTTATTCCCATAATTATTCTCTGTTGGGCAGGGCAATTGAGTCTATTTATTCCTTGAGAACTCTTCGGATAAATAGCAGAGCGGTTGATTGTAATGGTCCCGACGAAATAAATTGTTTCAGCCCCCAAGCAGTTAGGTGAATGAGAATTCGAATCCCTATTTATCCATTCAGTCCCGAGCGGGGAAGAGAGAGGGAAGAAAAAAAATAGAGAGTCTTAGAACAAGGAGTTAAATTTTCCATCTTCTTTCAAATTGATCTCCACACATGACTTGGAGATCTAAACAACTCCGTTATTCAAAATAGAATATTATTCCTTGGTATTAAAATATAAATATGTGGTACGAAGATTGACGATCTATTCTGTTACACCTTTAACAATGATCCCGGAGATTACGTAATGTTTACTCTTAAGCTGTTCGTTTACACAGTAGTGATATTTTTTGTTTCTCTCTTTATTTTTGGATTTCTATCGAACGATCCTGGACGTAATCCTGGACGTAAAGAATAATTCTTTTTCTCTTCCTTCCGGAGAAGAATAAAGAAAGAATCTATGTGTTTTTAAAATCCATCTCTTTCCATAGGAAGATCCAGAGTCTGTCGATTTGGAGGATGAATCTCAAGTTATTGAACGGAGAGAGAGGGATTCGAACCCTCGGTACGAATAGTTCGTACAACGAATTAGCAATCCGCCGCTTTGGTCCGCTCAGCCATCTCTCCGAATTAGGAAGGGCAGTTTGTGCGTAGCACAATGCTAAAGTGAAGGTATATATATATATATATAATGAGGTATGTACAAATTGTATCAGTGATATGATCAATATAGCAATTCTTCGGATAAAGGCCAACATTTACGAAGATCAGTATTGTTCATTTCGTCCGAAATAGAATTCTTTTTCACTTTACCTGGCCTGGCCAGTATCTGGCCAGGCCGTTCTTTTCTTTTCTGTAGGTAGGAAGAATCGAACGAATCATTGATACAGTGCTTTACCTAGTCTGAAAGCTAAAATACTTGTTATCAAAGCAGCAATAAGGGCTATTGAAATTTGACTCTCCGATATCGATGTCATCTCTTCATTTCCTCTCCAATCATTCGAAATAGAAGAGTTACACGGATTAGTCCATTTTTTTTTTTTTTTTTTCAAAGAGTTTTCTCCAAATTCTATGGATATTTCGTTACATAAACGGGCTCTCTCATGAGCAGGCTTTTATTTATTGTAACGATCTCAGCTGCTTGGGGCCATAGCTATAGATGTTCCTTATTTTTTACTGAACAGATCCCTCCCATGGGATCCGGAGGAAAAAGATGGAAAGAGAGAGGGAAAATAGCAAAAAAGAGAAATTCTTGTGGAAAGTGATTGATCTTGAAAAAATTATTATTTATCCATCAATTCGATAGGATCGGAGGGGTTGAAACAGAATGAATCTAGAGGTTCTTGCACAGCTTACTGTTCTGACCCTGATAATCATATCAGGCCCGTTAGTAATAGCTTTATTAGCAGTTCGCAAAGGTAATTTGTAATTTCAATAAGCCATCTCCTCTCCGAGAATGAAATACTATTTATCAAGTATTGAATCTCCGGGGGTGGGGAGATCCGAGATGGAATGATAGGGACTTCCATTAGAGGTTAAGAACTCCTTCCCGTTGGACAAAAGATCGATCCGTATGCTACAATCGAATTGTGGCGGGTATAGTTTAGTGGTAAAAGTGTGATTCGTTCCATTACCAACTTGAATAGTTGAAGGATCTTTCAATTCAAGCTATGTTCCGATCGATAGCTTTATTTCTAGATGGGTTCAAATCCTTTCCTATCAATGCCGTGGCTCAGGAATAGCATACATTCTCGTAATTCGGATGGAATGGAGGAAAAGAAAAGAACGCGCTTTCGATTCCAAGACGGCGAAGCAGAATGTTTTCGAGGTTAGATCGATCTCTCAAATTTGATCAGTCACAAATCCATGGATGGAAATCCAGAGATATCTCTTTTCTTCATCGTAACTAGATCTTCAACTTACGGAGAGAATAAGTTGGGCCAAATAGCTATAGAACGATGACTTTGGTTTACTGAGGTCACCGGCATTTTGTTTAAGCTCGGTGAGAACTCTTTTCCTGAAGATTGGAGCCAATAGAAATAGAGAACGAGGTAACTAGAAAGATTTTTTTTTATTGAAATATCGAAGCTTTCCAATTTTTGTCTTTCTAGAAGGATCATCTATGAAGTGAGTAGGTATTTCACATTTAATGTCCATTCACATATGAAAACTAACATAGATGTTATGGATCTAATTCATAGAACAATTCGGATTTGATGGGAAAGGAGGAGAAGAGAAAAAGAGAGGATAGGAGAAACAAAAAGAAGATCCAGATTCGACCTTTTCCCATAAAAGTTTGATCCAAACCCCTCTTCTTCATACCCTTTTAACTCTATCCCCCCATGAAGGAGCCGAATGAAACGAAACTTTCACGTTCGGTTCTGAATTAGAGGCGTTAAAGATGGGGAATTAATGTCGACTATAACCCCTAGCCTTCCAAGCTAACGATGCGGGTTCGATTCCCGCTACCCGCTCATATTCCTTATTAAATATTCCATATATATATATATATATATATATATATATATATCCGCTTCTCATTCTAAATAATCATTCTAAATGAATTCTCTATTTTCATGAATTCTCTATTTTCATATGGCATATCTTCTATTCTTTCCAGAATACCATCGTGGACGGATGAATTTGTCCACGATAAAGTCACTACTATGGGTAAGAATAAACGAAACAAAAAACAAAGGAGAAAGGAGAATAAGGATAAAAAGCGTCCATCGTCTAATGGATAGGGCAGAGGTCTTCTAAACCTCCGGTATAGGTTCAAATCCTATTGGACGTAATCTTTCTCAATTGCTCCGAATTGCTGCACTCAGAAATGTACTGAAATAAATACGTTCTCGGCTCTTCTCCTTGTCCTGAACAGTCCCACCAAATGTCTAATATTCATTTCTGCTCTCGAAGTAAAAAGAGTTCGCTATGTTCCTGAATAGCCTCTTTCAAAAGGGCTTCTGCTTGTTCTGTGAATGCCCTAGTAGAGCGTATAATTTCTCCAAACTGAGGTTTATTAGTTATTAAATACTCGCGTAACTGAACGAGAAATTTTCTCACCTGTACGATCTCTAATATATCTAGATACCCATTTGCTCCGGCATAAATAGTAGCTATTTGTTCTTCTACTGTCAAGGGAGCTGATTGAGATTGTTTGAGCAACTCACGTAATCGTTGACCTCTTGCCAATTGATTTTGAGTAGCTCTATCAAGATCAGAAGCGAATTGTGCAAAGGCTTCTAACTCTGCAAATTGAGCTAACTCTAATTTCAATTTTCCAGCTACTTGTTTCATAGCTTTAATCTGAGCTGCGGATCCTACTCTAGATACAGAAATACCCACATTAATAGCGGGTCTGATCCCGGCATTAAATAGATCAGCCGATAAGAAGATTTGTCCATCGGTAATAGAAATTACATTAGTGGGAATATAAGCCGAAACATCCCCAGCTTGAGTTTCGACTATCGGTAAAGCAGTCATGCTCCCTTCACCTAGCTGAGAACTTAATTTGGCTGCTCTTTCCAAAAGACGAGAATGCAAATAGAAAACATCTCCTGGATAAGCTTCCCGGCCAGGCGGTCTTCTTAATAGAAGAGACATTTGTCGATAAGCTCGTGCCTGTTTGGAAAGATCATCATAAATTATTAAAGTATGTTGTTCACGATACATGAAGTATTCGGCTAGAGCTGCTCCTGTATAAGGAGCGAGATATTGCAATGTAGCGGGAGAATCTGCAGTTTCTGCCACCACAATGGTATATTCCATTGCACCACGTTCTTGGAACGTATTAACTACCTGAGCCACAGAAGAGGCCTTTTGACCAATAGCTACATAGACACATATTACATCTTGACCTTTTTGATTGATAATAGTATCTGTAGCTACTGCTGTTTTACCTGTCTGTCTGTCTCCAATAATTAATTCTCGCTGACCGCGCCCTATAGGGATCATGGAATCAATAGCAATAAGCCCCGTTTGAAGAGGTTCATATACGGAACGTCTTGAAATAATACCTGGGGCAGGAGATTCGATCGATCGAGATTCGGAAGCTGTAATTTTACCTCTGCCATCAATAGGTTGAGCTAGAGCATTTACAACACGACCCAAATAAGCATCACTTACTGGTATCTGAGCAATTTTCCCCGTTGCTTTTACGGAACTGCCTTCTTGTATCATCAAGCCATCACCCATTAATACAGCTCCGACATTGTTTGATTCTAGATTCAGAGCAATGCCTACTGTACCATCCTCAAATTCCACTAATTCACCTGCCATTACTTCGTCAAGACCGTGGATACGAGCAATGCCATCTCCTACTTGAAGTACGATGCCAATATTAACAACCTCTACTTCTTGGTTATATTGCTCGATTTGTTTACGGATAATACTACTAATTTCGTCGGGTCGAATGGTTACCATTAGCGTCTATTAATTATCTTCTTAAAAAAAAAATGAGACCTATAGAAGCTAATCAGTTGTGTTTTTCATGGCTCTAAGCATGCTAATATTATGCTCGATCGTACGTAAATGTAATTCGCTATTTGAACGACTATTCAGAGTTCCTAAAGCTCTTCGTAAAGCTTGGCGAGAAATTTGTTGTCGGACCTGGTCAATTGCTCTTTGTTGTTCGAAGTGAACGGTCTCGTTTTTAGAATCCTCTAATCGTTCCAAATTATCATGAGCAGCATTGATCAGATCCTCTTTTTCCCGTTCTATTTGAGAGTATCCATTTACCTGGATCTCATTCGCTCTCATTTCTACTTCTCGTAAGCGAGCCCGAGCTTTTTCGAGCTGATCGATAGCTCCCTTACATAGCTCTTCCGAGTCACGAATAGTACTCAATATTTTCTGTTTACGGTCATCTAATAAATTACTTAATGAAAGTAGATCATCTATCCATGAATTTCACAAATTCATGATCTCTTCCCAAACCGAACATGAACCTTTCGATTCATTCGGCTCTCCCGCTCAGTTCTCTATGGGACATATCGATCTCCTTTTTCTACCGAGCCTGCCCTGCTCATATTCTGTCAAATTTTGGTGAATTTATCAAAGACCAAGATCTCCGGAGGGCTCCTCCGACCAGAGGAATTTTCAATTGTCGGCAAAGTTGTTCTTTTCCTTTTCGTTTTTATCTTTCTTCTTATTCTCTATTTTTCTCCTTCTCTTCTCTCTTTTTTTTTTTTCCTTCCTCCTCTTTCGTTCGTATTTCTCCTTCTCTCAAATAATCATTTTTTATGCATAGGTTGTCGGTTCAGCATTGAAACCAAAATTGGATGGGAGATTCTGACCATTTCCATCAGTGGATGGATCAAATAATTCCATTGATATGAATGTTATATATCGGATCAATCTCCAACTATGCCTTTTAAACCCATCTCATATTGACACAGTGGTGGAAAGAGTACCCAGTTGTGCTTGGACTTCGAGCAGTTTAGCTTTAACCATTTTAACGATCTTCTCTTATCGATTGGTGGGAACTAAAAGTTAATTTATCGATAAATTACGAAATGCTATAGTTCTTCCATATTCCCCATTTAGAAGTAATTCGTTGAGATCATGCACTTTCCTATCTCCAAAGTGCAGCCGGTTGGATCCAGCTATATTATTCAAATATACAACTCGCACACACTCCCTTTCCAAAATAAATCAGTACACCGAGCACCACGCTTAGATTTATTATATTTGTTCCTAAAATATTGGTATTCAACCCGAAACCTCCAGCAGAAGGCCAATAACCCAAGGAAAAGTAAAAATAAATTCCATTTCTCATATGCTCTCCCCTTATAGATAAGGCTATTTAAGTTTTACAGAGTTCTTTTCTCACTTAACTCTATCTCCTATTCTAATTCCAGATAGGGATACTTCGGGGACCTATTCAGTCCCAGATCCTGTGTTTATAGGGGTAGAATAAAATACTTTGCTCGCTCCACACCCCCTGCCACAAGAGTCACGGGTCTTTCTGGCTAGACTAGGTATAAGGAGAGGAGAGCTGATCATTTATTCCTTAAATCAGCCCCTCCCAAAAGAGATTGGCTGAACAAATAAATTCTTTTGGAGGGTACTAATAAAGATAATGACAAGGGATACAGATCTTTCGGCGATGGATCAATCAAACAAATGGATTTGCAAATAGAAGTGCTAACGCTACAACTAGTCCATAAATAGTTAGAGCTTCCATAAAAGCTAAACTTAGCAGTAAGGTACCTCGTATTTTACCCTCTGCTTCTGGTTGTCTCGCAATACCTTCTACAGCTTGACCCGCAGCTGTGCCTTGACCAACACCAGGCCCGATAGAAGCGAGGCCTACAGCTAATCCAGCAGCAATAACGGAAGCAGCAGGAATCAAGGGATTCATGGTAATCTCCTCTTACTAAGGTTGAAAAATGGTTAATAGTGTGGCGATTTCATCTATTGTATTGATTGCCCGCCCACCCAATGGGTGAATTATAGAACAATAGAACAATTCAGTTGGAACGACTAAGAACTCGAAGTGTTCCTTATTCAAATATCAAAGTGATTATATCTTCGAATGAGGAAAACTATTTTTATATGCTACCTCTAGACAAAAAATTTCTCTTATATACAAAATAGACACAGATTTATACTCACTAAGAGAATGTAATGACCTACTATAGTAAATAGTCCGCCTCGATAAGTAATTCTATATCGCATCCCTATATGATATCTTAATCATTCGTATCGCATATACATAGATAGATATCTATACCTATAGGCATAGATTCGACCAATTAATGGGATTAGCAGCTCACTGATCATAATTCTTATTACTATGACCGAGCAATCGAATCTCCAATTACAGGTATACAGGTATAACAAGAATAAGAATAAAAAAGATATAGATCATTGGAAGTGAAATCATTTTTATATTCATAAATGATTATACAAAAGAACATTCCGCATAACTTTCGCTCCTACCATACATCCCGAGTTATCTATAAGTTAGGACAATTTTTGTAAAATCTTCTGTCTGATCGGAAAGTGATTTAATGATGACCCTCAATAGATTCGCCTATATAAGCTGCGGCTAAAGTTGCAAAGATCAGAGCTTGAATAGCACTTGTGAATAATCCCAGTAACATCACAGGTATAGGGACCACTAGAGGTACTAGAGAAACAAGAACAGCAACTACCAGTTCGTCAGCTAATATATTCCCAAAAAGTCGAAAGCTAAGTGATAAGGGTTTCGTGAAATCCTCTAATATGTTAATCGGTAAAAGTACTGGGGTTGGTTGAATATATTTACTAAAATAACCTAACCCCTTTTTTGCAAGACCAGCATAGAAATAGGCTACTGACGTGAGCAAAGCTAAAGCAACAGTAGTATTAATATCATTTGTAGGTGCAGCTAGCTCCCCATGGGGTAATTGGATAATCTTCCAAGGGAGAAGAGCACCTGACCAGTTAGAAACAAGAATAAATAGGAACATAGTTCCGATAAAAGGGACCCAGGGACCATATTCTTCTTCCCCAATCTGGGTTCTGGTCAGGTCCCGGACAAATCCAAGGACATATTCAACAAAATTTTGACCACCAGTCGGAATGGCTTGTGGATCTCGAACAGCTATAGTAGCTGAACCTAATAAGACAGCAATTACAACCCAGGAAGTTATAAGCACCTGTGCATGAACTTGAAAACCCCCAATTTGCCAATAGAAGTGTTGACCTACTTCCACACCGGATATCTCGTAGAAATGATTTAGTGTGCCAATAGAAGATTGTACAATATCCATATTACCCCTTACAAAGATTCACTTCAATAAGAAATGATTTTGGTTGAATAACCGATTCCTCAATTACCTCACTCTTATCAGAGATATTGGCCGCGAGAAATGGTCATTTCAATAAGAATCTTTATGGTGATTTTAATATATTCCTTGAGATTTGGGAATAGTAGCCGACCTAAGAGATTCGCTCTTACGAGACTTAGAAATAGTAGCCAACTCAGTCAATCCCCAGGCCCCGGTTTTTATAGAACGAGTAATTAACTTCTCATCGATTAACCTTTCATAGAGCTATAATGACGCAGATTGATGACGTTAATTTGTTCAAGATCGATCGGATTGAAGCTCTAGCATCATCATTGGCTGGAATTGGGCCGTGAGATCTGGATCACAATCCGTATCAACTAAGCAAATTGTTGGGATACCTAAAGTTATACATTCCCCAATAGCAGTGGATTCTTCTTGTTGATCGGCAATTATTACGATATCAGGTAAACTTGTCATGTATTTAATCCCACCTAAATATTTCTGCAATTGAGCTAATTGTCCCTTGAGCATTGCTGCCTCTTTCTTTGGAAGTCGATTGGATCGTCCCGTATCTTGTTCTTTCTTCAAATCTTTGAACTTCCGAAGTCTCGTTTCTGTGGTGGACCAATTAGTTAGCATACCACCAAGCCATTTTTTATTGACATAATGACATCGAGCTTTTATAGCAGCTGATGCTACTGAATCAGCTGCTTGATATTTCGTACCAACTATCGGGAATTGTTTTCCTTTACCTGCCGCATCGAACACTAAATCACAGGCTTCTGATAAAGAACGAGCAGTTCGAGTCAGATTTATAATATGAATACCTCTGCGCTCTGTAAAAATGTAAGGTGCCATTCTGGGATTCCATTTCCTAGCTTGATGACCAAAATGAACTCCTGCTTCCATCATCTCTTCCAAATTGATGTTCCAATATCTCTTTGTCATTTCCCCCTTTCTCTCTCGAAATAACGAAATACCATGGATTTAAATAGAGAATTATTCCGACGGAATTGCTTGCATTTCAGTGATCGCCTGTTCGTATCGTATATGGTGTGAGCTATTCATTCTATCGAGCTATTCATTTCATACTCTTATTATATAATCAATATAACAATAAATTCGTTCATCAGCACCATTTCCGTACACATAATGGTTGTTTTAATGTATTGTGAGAATTCCTTCTAATGGGAAAAGGAAAACAGAGGCTTTTCCATGATGAAAGAAGATATCTTTCACTTTGCTACTAAATATCTTATTATTTTCCGTTCTCAGATAAAGTTCGTTCCGTTCCCCCGAATGGCAAATAGATTGGTTGAATCCGGTACCGGCAGGTATTATCCCCCCGAGAATGACATTCTCTTTCAAGCCTTTCAACCAATCAATACGACCTTGGAGAGCAGCTCTAGCCAAGACCCGAGCAGTTTCTTGAGAACTCGCTTCTGATATAAAACTTTGAGTATCCAAAGATGCTCTTGTCGCTCCCAATAGCATAGTTCGATAGTAGATCGCCTCTTCCAGGGCACGAGCCATTCTTTGTGCTCGTGATAATCCGATTAGTTCCCCGGGTAAAAAAACATCAGCCATTCCATCTCCCGAAATTAACACTTTCGATGTCATTTGGCGCACAATAATCTCTATATGCTTATCATAAATTTGCACTCCTTGGGATCGGTAAACCCTTTGAATCTGATTGACCAAATGAATCCTACTTTGCTCCATAGTTATCCTAGCACTGATGAATGACCCCCAGGGGCTCCCGAGAGATCTCGTCATATCTCTGTTCCAATCCTCAAAACTTTCTTCTAGATTCATCGATATTGAACTAATAGAACGAGCTTCTGACAATTGTTCAACCTTAGGAAGACCTTGAATTATATCACCAGATTTGAATCTTTCATATATCAATGTTATCAATGTATCTCCCTCGTGAAGAATTTCTCCATAATGACCATGAACAGTTGCTCTTCGAGTAGCCAAATAGAGCTCAGCTGATCTAATTACTAATGATTCCTCATAAACAGCTATAATTTGGCCAGATCCAGGGAGTGGTTCATTCTCGGATATGCGTACACTTTCACAAATCAATTGTCCAAGGCTAACTACTGGAGATGGTTTTTCACAAAATTTATATAGGGGAAAACACCAATTTGAATTGAATAGATCGGAAATGATGTTCCTGCATGGACCAAAATTAGAGATTCCCGTATTTTCGTCCATAAAATAACATTTAGGTACTTGGGGAGTATTCCCGTAATTGCCAAAAATTGGCTGTTCCTTTAATGAGACCTTATTATAATTGTTATAAGTTATCGAATGGGAGGACGGAGAACGGTTAGCAATACTATGTAAGTTACCCAAGAAACCCAACAATTCAATGATTTGCATCATGGGATTCTCTCTATTTACCATATCGTAATATTTAGAACCATTGAATAAGACGATTCGGGAACAATCGGATGGTGACAGAACCATAAGAGACCCACCTTCTTCCCCTTCATTAGGGAATGTACGAATAGTCCCTTGATGCTGACTAAGCAATTGGCTCTCCCCATTGGAAGAAACGATATTAGTGTGATCCAATTTGTTATGAAACATAAATTTTGAACCTGCTGTATTCTTCCTTTTTCCCATACACAAAATGGGGTATTTCACCAAGCTAATTTGAATAAAATTTCTAACGATCCCATTTGTTCTTACTTCAGTAAGAGAGGCATAAGCCTCTCCCATAGAATCTTTTTGCTCCCAATCCAATACTGAATAAGTTCGAACCAATTGAATACTTATGTCACTAATTACTTGGATTCGTTCACCATCTCCATAGAGAAGAGAATTGCCAACTCGAACTTGCAAGTTGTCCCCTTCCCTCAATAGATCTTGGGAAAGGGGTGCTGTTATATCTGGCCCATCGGGGATTACATATTCTACGGTGGACCGGACCGGAACAAAAGGCTTTTCCTTGTGAGGTATGATCCATTGTAAATAGATCCAATTTTCAGATTGGAATTCATCAAAAAGAATTTTTCCCGGTGGTATTAAAGTGCCGTTATGCCGAGATATTCCATGCATCTCCCCGGGGAAATAGATATCTCCAGGCAATATCCTCACTTCGATCTTTTTTTTAATCTTTCCTATTCGAACTAATCCACCTACTTGGCTCTCAATATTGCAAGTGATTTGTGTACCTGCTCGAATAATACTATTGTTTTGTACCATTATAGACGAAGATTCATATAGGATATGCACTTCTTCGGGTATGAAAAGAAAGCGACCTCCTTTCATTTTATCTTTCGATCTGAATCCTCTTGCTCTTTGATCTCCGAGAAGACTCTCTTTATTGCCGATCGAATCGACCTTTATGGTCCCATATTTGACAATTCCTGAACTATTTATTCTGTATCGAGGGTCATCCAAAGCAGCAAAAATGTAATTTCTCCGTGAAATACCATTTCTGGATATTTTAATAAAAAGATTGGGACGAGGTATTCCTCTCTTTCCCCGTTCTTTATCGTATCGCCGCAATGGGGCGATGAATCTATTTCTTTGCTTTTTTCCTGAAATATTCAAATCATCAGAAGAAATGGTAGAATATATAGAATCCCAATGCTCGTTGGATATGACTCGATCGATTTCTGAATAATTGGAGATTTGTTCTTCTTTTCTAGAAAAGTTCGAGTCAACTAATTTGTGCTTCATTCGATCTTGATTCACCGAATAATCAAGAAGCAATTCGTGTTCGGCAAGAGGAAGTTGAACATTTACTTGATCTTGATCCTTATGGAATGAAAAGGGTACCGCATTGGATCCGTGCAGACCCCCCGATAATACCCATAAATGACTTGTCCTGAGTATGAGATGAACATTACCATGTGCATATTCAGGCGCATGACACACGTTGGTACTCCAGTGCATTTCTCCCTCTAAGTTAGAATAGATATGTTTCCGAACTTTCTCTTTCGAAGGAGATGTTCTAGCATGAACTTCGGCAATAACTTGTTCCGATTCCACATATTGATCATTCTGAACCAAAAGCAAACTTTGTGGTGGAATGGTTAAGTTATGTACCTGATCTTGACCATCAATAGTGATGGATAAGTTATTATGACACATAAAAGCAGGATGCCCATGGCGTGTACGTGTGGGATGAACCAAATCCTCATCAAATCCAATTTTTCCGTTGAAAGGAGCTCGTACATGTTCTGCGATATCACCTGTAAATACTCCACCGGTATGAAAAGTCCTTAGTGTTAGTTGAGTTCCTGGTTCTCCAATTGATTGGCCCGCAATGATGCCTACTGCTTCTCCTAATTCGATCAAGTTACCATGAGTAGGACTACGACCATAACATAATCGGCAGATCCGAGATATACTCTTGCAAGTCGAAGGGGTTCGTATATATATTGGTTGTGCGCGAAGGGTTATTAATTGATTGGCAAGTCCAATCCCAATATCTCGATTGCGCGTGGCAATGCATCTCATATTTATATATACATCGTCCGCTAACACGCGGCCAATTGGTGTTTGTGGAACAATTCGATTCTTGATCCTCTCTCGACCTTGAATGAGATTGACAAAAATACCTTGAAGAGTGCCACAATCTGTTTTACGCACAACGACGTGTTGAACTACTTCAACAAGTCTACGCGTGAGGTATCCAGCATCTGATGTTCGTATGGCAGTATCCACAACCCCCTTACGAGCGCCATAACAGGAAATGATATATTCTGTTAAAGAGAGTCCTTCGCGGAAATTGCTTTGAATGGGTAAATCAACGATTTGTCCTTGAGGATCTGACACTAATCCTCTCATACCTACCAATTGGTGAACCTGAGATGTACTTCCTCTGGATCCCGAGAAGGACATCATATGTACTGGATTAAAAGAATCGGTCATCCTAAAATTAGGATTCATTTCTTGTCTCAAATATTCACTTGTAGCATACCATGTCTCAATTGATTGACGTAATTTTTCCACTGCATGCACATTCCCATAATGATGATGTTTTTCCGAAAGAGAACCTTGTTGTTCTGCATCTTGGACGAGCCATCCCTTGGAAGGTGCTGTTAGAAGATCATCAATTCCTAATGAAATCGCTGCATCAGTAGCTCGTTGGAAACCTGAAGTCTTAAGTTGATCCAAAATATTTGATGTATATGTCATTCCGAAGTGATCTATTAATCTGCTAATAAGTTGTTTCATGGCAGTTCTATCCATCGCTTCATTATGAAAGAGCAATTTAGCTCGTTCTGCCATAGGGAAAAACCTCCACATTTTCGTAAGCAAGATCTAACAATGGGTTCGAGCCAGTTATTCTAGGGCTTCCTCGATCTCGATTTCCGCGTGAATAAGATGATTATGAGGCTAAGAGCATTAGATTATGATAGCTGGTAGTGATTTATTCGGGTGTTCAGAAGCCCGAGAGAAGCCTTGTACGCCTTCTTCTATTTCTCGATCGAAACAAATACGACCAACAGTTGTCCGAATGTATATACTGAGTATTTCTCCTACTTTATTTTTTCCTATTTGGTAATGTTCATGAATTTCATGGAAGATACCCAAAGATTCATATTGAACCTCGATAGGGGCTTCTCGGTCCACTGAGGTAATAATACGTAAATCTACCCGCCACCGGAGCCATAAAGGGCTGTCTAATTCAATTCGTTTTTGCCGATGAGCTCCAAGCGCATCATCATAGCTATAAAAGGAAGGTTTTTTACAGGAAAAGATCTTATTTTTAGAGTGATATGGGTGGTACCTATTTCCATAAATACCTTGATTATTTCTGACCGTTAATATATAAAGTCCAAGAAGCATATCTTGAGTTGGTACGGAAATGGGATCTCCGATAGCTGGAGACAATAGATTTGTATGAGAAAACATAAGTAAACGAGCTTCTGCTTGAGCCTCCAGAGATAAAGGTACATGAACAGCCATCTGATCCCCGTCGGAGTCCGCATTAAATCCCCCACAAACCAATGGATGTAAACGAATGGCACGCCCTTCTACTAAGATAGGTTGAAATGCTTGTATTCCTAATCTGTGTAAGGTGGGTGCTCGATTTAACGGTACAGGATGTCCTTGCATAACTCCTTTAAGTACCTCCCATACAATGGGCTCTTTATCTCGAATTAGACTTTTAGCAGCCCTTAGATTGGGAGCAAAATGTCGTCTAATTAGACCACGAATTACAAATGCTTGAAAAAGCTCTATTGCTATTTCTCGGGGTAATCCACATTGATGTAATGGAAGGGAGGGGCCCACCACAATGACAGAACGACCTGAATAATCAACCCGTTTCCCAAGTAAATTCTCACGAGATCTTCCTTCTTTGCCTTCGATTACATCTGAGAACGATTTATAAGGTCTATCATGGCTGTCTTTCATTGGTTGTCCACGAATGCCATTATCAAGAAGTGCATCTACGGCTTCTTGAACCAATCTTTTTTGACAAATAACTAACCCCCCCGGTGTAGATCTACTTCTTGCTAATAGATCGGTAAGAGTATTATTCCGATAGATAACTCTCCGATAAGGTTCATTTGGATCTGAAGTGATCAGTTCACCTCCGCCTAATTGAACGATTGGCCTCAGTTCGGGAGGAAGAACTGGTAATAGGCATAAAACCATCCATTCTGGTTCTATATCTGTTTGAAGGAAATGTTTAGCTAATCTCATGCGTCTAACCGAAAAATCCTTTCTTCTTTTGATTTTTCTATCTCCCCATCCATTTCCGGTCGATCTCTGTTTCCCCAATCTCTTCCATTCCATATATGAACGATCCATCAGAGTTTGCAGATCCAGACCAGCTAGCTGTTCCCTGATAGCATCTCCTCCAGTAGCTATTTCTCTATGTCGAAATGCCCCAAAGCCCCGAGCAGATAAATAATTAGGGATAATATCTCTCCAAGATTGAATTTCATATTTGAATAGACCCCGTGATCGTAATGAAGTTGGTTTGTTAGCTATGGGCCTAGCAAGAAAAAGATTGGGATAGGTTATTCCAGGATTTCCCCCCCTCGGAATCGGACGTGAAAGTTTTCTCTCATCCGGCTCAAGTAGCTGTACCGGAACGGAAAGTTCTTCGAAGAAGAACTCCTTTTGCTCTGGAGAAGGACCAAATAGCTACTCTTTACTCAAGTTCCAAGTGGAATTTTGTATTCCTCTACTCCATCGCATTACGACATAAAGATGGAATTATTGAGTAGTCTCTTTTCCCCCAAACGATACATTTATTCACGGAAATACCTCCGATTCATTTGAATTTGAGACTCATAAGGGATTTACTTGTCCGTATCTCGTTCTATTTGATCCTTTAGGTCCCTGCTCTACTTCGATGGTTGCAATGCTATTTGAAGCATATATGCGATGAATAGACTCCTACAGCCATATCTGATCAAATTGGTCCGGAATACATTTCTTCAAGGATGATCAAAATGAAAGAGAATGACTATTGAATCCCATTACACGAAAGAAAATAAGCGTTTTTCACGAAGTCTAATTAGCAATTTGATATGGAATATATAAACCCTGGACCAATTCCTCTTTCTCAACATCTCTTCTTCAAGATGCTTGTGATTTTGAGCTTCATGCTATTTCTCCTGAGAGACATGTCAGAGCTAAGGGCATCCCAATGAGATTGAATAGGATGACAGTTCCTTATTATGGATCTGCAGAATCGGAATTTGTGATCAAGTCGCACATCGCAGTATACTAGGCCTTCTGATTCTTTGAGAGGTTTAGCTAATAGATTCGCGATATAACTGGGAAGGCGTTTTGAATACCATACGTGAACCACTGGACATGCCAGTCCGATGTATCCCATTCGATATCTTCGAATTCGGGAATCAACAAATTCAACTCCACATTGTTCACAAAATTTTGAGTTTTCTTTCTCATTTCCGATCACTCGAGAATTTCCACAAGCACAAACTCCACTTTTGATAGGTCCGAAGATTCTTTCACAGAACGATCCATCTTTTTCTGGTTCATTAGTCTTATAATGTGGAGTATAGGGTTTAGTCACCTGTCCAACTATCCTTCCATTAGGTAAAATTCTCTTGGACCAAGCGCAAATTTGCTCGGGAGAAGCTAACCCAATTCGAAGCTGTTGATGTTTATCTTGGTCGATCGTAAAAGAAAGATTCTGATTCATTTTGATTAAACTTCCTTCCTATCCATCCGAAAGTATTTTTCAGATATAATAGTATGATCCAATTCTAGAGCTAAAGATCGTAGTTCTCGAACGAGCAATCGAAAAGATTCTGGAGCAGTGCCAGGTCTAGGTATTGGTCCTCCAGTGATAATGGCACCAAGTACTTCATGACGAGCTTCAATATGGTCAGATTTAAGAGTAAGCATCTCTTGCAGAATATAAGCAACACCAAAACCTTCTAGAGCCCAAACTTCCATTTCTCCTACTCGTTGCCCTCCTCGTTTGGATTTTCCTCTAAGAGGTTGTTGTGTAACAAGTGCATAGGGTCCGCTGGAACGTGCATGGATTTTATCATCAACCTGATGAATTAATTTCAGCATATAAGCTTTTCCTGTTGTAACAGGTTGCTCAGAAATATCTCCTGTTCTTCCATCAATTAACCTATTTTTCCCGGGATGATTAGGTTCAAATACCCATGGATTAGCTGTTCGCTCGCTAGTTCCATAGAGCTCAGGAAACACTAGTTTTCTCGAAGCTTCTCGCTCGTATCTTTCGTCAAAAGGTGTTATTCTATAATGTCTGTTCATCAGGTTCCCTGCTAAACCGGGCAAACATTCAAAGATCTGTCCTACATTCATCCGTGAAAGTACCCCTAATGGATTTAATACCATATCAACTGGTGTTCCATCTTGCAAATAAGGCATATCTTGTCTAGACAAAATATTTGAAATAATGCCTTTATTACCATGCCTTCCGGCTACTTTATCACCCACTTGTATTTTACGTTTCTGTAAGATATATACGTGGACCATTTCTGCATTATCACCGGAACTCTCTCCTTTATGGATCCATCTCACATCAATAACCCGGCCTCTTCCACCTATGGGTACTCTGAGACAACTTTCCCTTGCGGTGGACACCTGAATACCAAATATGGTTTGTAATAATCTTCCTTCCGGGGCACGCAATGATTCTTCTGCTGGTTGAGGCGTTAATTTACCCACTAGAACATCACCTGTTTCTATCCAAGATCCTAGCATTACAAGGCCATTCCCGTCTAGATGACGGAGTAAATGAGCATCTAAATGAGGTATTTCTTTAGTGATTCTCTCAGGGCCCTGGCTTGTCATACAAGTTACAATTCCATATCTTTCGATATGAAAAGAGGTATAGATATCTTCATATACCAGACGTTCACTAATGAGTATTGCGTCTTCAAAATTGTATCCTTCCCACGGCATATGAGCTACTAATACGTTTTTCCCCAAAGATAGTTCTCCCCCTAGCGTAGCCGCACCGTCCGCCAGAATTTGCCCTTTTTTCACATATTCCCCTCGGCGAACCCGAGGTTTTTGATGCATACAAGTATTGCTATTAGAACGTTGATATATAACCAATTCTGTTCCTACAGTGTCTCCATCGGCTAATGAAGTGATTTTTCCAGCATCGATATACGTGATCCTTCCCCCTTGTGCGGCTATAGCTGCACTTCCTGAATCTGGAGCTGCTTGACCTTCTAACCCAGTTCCGACAATGCATTTCTCAGGTTGGAAAAGTGGAACTGCTTGACGCTGCATATTCGAACCCATTAAAGCACGATTCGCATCATTATGCTCGAGAAAAGGAATGAGGGAAACTCCAACGGAGAAATATTGGAAAGGAAAGATACTTCGAAAATGGATTTGTTCCCATGCAATAGCTAAGAATTCTTGTCGATATCGAGCTGGAGTAACTTGTTCCTCTCGAATCCCTTGATTTAGCGCCAAAGAATTTCCTGTGGCTATCCGATAGTATTCATCTTCTCCCGGTGATGGATAAACCATATGTTCTTCTTCCGATCTATTAGATATCTTATGGAATGGACTTTGTAAAGAGCCGCAATGACCAATCCTTGCACGAATAGCTAATGATGCAACAAGTCCAGCATTCATTCCTTCGGACGTCTCAATCGGGCAAATACGCCCATAATGACTAGGATGAATATCCCGTATTCGAGAACTAGCGGTTCGCCCCGTCAATCCTCCGGGACCCAAATAACTTAATTTTCGCCTATGAACTATTTCTGTCAATGGATTAGTTTGATCCAAAAATTGAGATAAGGGGTGTGAACCAAAAAAATCCTGAAAAGTGGTTGTTAATGGAGTTGAAGTTACCAGGTTATTAGGAGTTGGTAAACATTTGCGCTTAGTTGCTCTGCGTATAGTTCTTCGAACTGCATTTTCCAAACGACCTAGAGCTAATCCGAATTGATTCTGCAATAAATCTGCTACAGAACGAATACGTCGATTTTTTAGATGATCCATATCATCAAGTGTACCCATTCCAAATTTAACTCTGATCGAGTAATCCACAGCAGCCAATACATCTTGCGGTAATGAAAAAATCTCGTTCTCGGGTACATCAAGATTCAGCTTTTGATTCGGATTTCGTCGACCAATCTTTCCTAATTCACACCTTTGTTGGAGAAATTTTTTTCGCAATTCTTTGCACAGAGACTCGGAAAATACCAAATCGCCACCTACGCAATAGAGTTTTTTATAGAACTCCGAAATGGCATTTTTCTTCGACCGAAGATATTCCCTTTGCTCTTGCCTTTCGGTCAGGAGAGATAATAAGATTTTTGGATAGCAAACATTGTCTAGAATCTCTTCGAGATTTGAACCCATAGCTGATAGTAGAACTAAAATAGATATCTTTCGTTTTTTGCTCACACGAGCCCATATCCTTGTTTTCCCATCGATCTCTAATTTTGATCTTCCTCCCCAATCTGAAATTATAGTGCTGGCATATATAGTGACTCCATTATGGTCTGGTTCCGAACTGTAATAAATACCGGGACTTCGCAATATTTGATTGACCACGATTCTGGAAATCCCATTTACTACAAAGGTTCCTTGGGAGTTCATTAAGGGAATATTTCCAATAAGTACAGTTTGTTTCTGTATCTTTCTACTATTCCTTTGAATCAATCTTGCTGGTACATATAATTCAGAGGAATATGTAAGGGACTGATATACAGCATTTCTCTCTTTGATCAGAGGCTCTGCTAATTCATATTTATTACCAGACAGCTGAGATTCAATTTCTTTATCTGTATCCTCAATTTTCGGAAAATTACGAAGTTCTTTGATTAAGCCTTGATCAATGAAACGACAGAATCCTTCGAATTGTATTTTCCCAAATTCAGGGATTGTAGATGTTCCCTTATCTTCATCTAATAGCATTGGAAGTTTCCCGTCCATAAAAAGAATCTATTTTGTTATTCCTTATTGATCCATAAGAATCAATCCGACAAAAATGTATATATCGTTCGCTATATCCCGTGAAATTCTACCTATATCCAAATATACGTATAATTGAATAGAGGAAAGGTCCTTTGATGCTCTCATTTACGTGAAACGGAGATATGAACAAATGGATAAAACCATTATTAAGTGTTAGAACAAGGTTGACTTTAGCACCTGTTCAATGCTATAATGATATTACTACAATATAGTATTTGATCTTTCTATTACATCCCCAAGGGGCTCGGCGGCATAGCCAAGTGGTAAGGCAGAGGACTGCAAATCCTTTATCCCCAGTTCAAATCCGGGTGTCGCCTGGTCAAGGTGAAGAGAGCGAAAGAGAAGGAATAACTTGGATTTATCATTATATCACCTCTGGAGACAACTTGTGCTGCTCCATATTCCCAATATAGCCCACCCATCGCGTCCCAATGCCTTTTGATCTTGTCATAAAGGGACAAACCTATGGTAATTTGATTTGAGAGAAACTCGCTCCGAAGAACAAGTGGATCTATGGATCTCTCAGAGAGACTCGTTCGGAATGGAAAGGATATGATCCTTATTTTGCACTATTGTGATTAGTTCCCTTATCATCAGTGATCGATAATGGAATAATTCTTTTTTTTTTTTATCAGAAATAGAGAACATAATTTGTATGGATATAGCCAGTATTGCTTGGGCTGCTCTAATGGTAGTTTTTACATTCTCCCTTTCACTCGTGGTATGGGGAAGAAGCGGACTCTAAGAATCTAATGCAATCTCCAATTACTTGTTCTGTTCCAAATCATTTGGGAATGAGAATATCTTTGATTTCCTAAGGATCTAGTAATATGGGGTTCTTCCTAATATTCCCGAGAATTCAACGTTCCTTCTATAGAGCCATTTCCTATTTCTTCCCGTAAGGGATATGCATAATGCAACAAATTCCTTACCCTTTTCCTATGAGAAATTGGATTCTTCCTCAATCTCAGGGTTTTATGAACTAGTTCTTCTCTCAAATGAGCCGAGAGTCTCGTTCTTCACAATGAGGAACAATCTTTCTCTCTTTTTCTTCCCATGAGAGGGATTTGTCGCATTAATCCTAAATGTAGATATAGACTTTATGCTATCAAAAATTAGCAGTTGTACAAAGAGGTTTTTCGAGAAAAGAATGGGATCTAATTCTAGCTCGAGCAAGAGAGATTGTTGGAATGAATATTGTTCCCTATGGCCTCGATCCCGGTTGAGTTTCGGATAACTCCTTGGATCATCTCCCCGATCAATTCTTTTCGAAATGAAAAGATTGATTGGGTTTATTTCAGATGCACCCATTCCACCCTATTCTTGTGATATATCCAAGATATTTATACTTAAGGCTCATGTCAGACTCGGTTGGTTCTACCTATCCATGTTATACAGAGAGGGCAGGAATCGGAACCAAAAGCGTATGAATTTAAGTAATCTACATTTTCATCAGATAATTACAAATTTATCTGATTTGATACGGATCTGTTCTCGGAGGAATATGGAGCATATTGAACTATCTTAACCGTGGATTCCTTTTCCATATGAATGATTTTTCTCATGCCATTTCAAGTTCCATATTCACCATACCCATAGAGAGATATTAAACTTCGATCCAGAGCGATATTTTTCAAGTACGTTCAGAATCACATTTCTCCCTGTATATATTCTCTCTCTCTATTCTTTAAGGACATATAGAAGTCTACCTATTGTGATTAGCCCTGTCTCTGCTATGGCACCAGGTCTTAATCCTATCTATATGTATATAGATTATAGGGTATATAATGTAGCATTTCTATCTATAATAGAGGATTTATCCCCATAGGGACAAATGCTATTCAGATACATCCATAGGTATAGATAGACATGCAATGCAGAATAGGTAGTACGAAAGAAAGGGCTATATAGCCCTTTCTTTCGTACTACCTATTCTCATAATCAATCTCTACCCCGTGATAGTATTGATAAATACAACCTTATTGTTTATTCCTTATCACCTATTATTAATTTAATAGGTGATTTGGATCATTTCAATTTATCTAGTCATGAGTAATAACTCATTTTAAGTGCGAATCAATTGCTTTCACTGACTGTTTTTACGTAAATGATAAGTAGAAAAGCAGTAGGAACTGAAATGAACAGCACAATAGCAATAAATGCAAGAATATTTACTTCCATGATCTTATCATTTTCACTTCGTTCTACAATAACTCGAGATTTGATCTCATAAAGATAATGAATCCTTCTTTTTTCATTTAAAGATCCATAAATGTGATTGATTGAATCCCTGGAGTATGAGATTGGACGAATAGATTCAGTTTGAATAACGAAATCTGATGGATCTAATGAATTCCTCAATGGAAATGAAATAGTATAACATAATAGGATCCTTTATTCATACCGGATCCAGCAATTCGATTCCCAATCGATCATATTGTCCCACTCAACTCATATAGTCACATTTATCACCTTACTTATGCAATTCTATTTTCCCACTAATACGGGGCTCTATTGGGCATAGACCTAAACGTTACAGATATGGTAGGGATATGAGGGAAGAATCGCCCCGAACGGGTATTGAGAAGTTGATGATGATCCAAATTGCTATTCGGAAGACAGAAAAGTATGATGAAGGCCAATTCGATGGATAGTATTAAGGATCTCTTATTTTGATCAATTTCCTATTTTGATAGGACCAATTGAGTGGGGAAAAACCTACATCCATTATAGGGAGTACATCTTTATTCAGTACCCCGTACGCCCCAATTGGGATGTATACGTGGAGAATTAATCCTACTGATCGAGTAAATGAACAAGGATCGGGCAGTTCTCCCGATTCGGGTAGAAGAGATGCCCAAAATTGCACGAATTCTCCATGATAAAAAAAAGGGATAGTTCAAAATTTCTCCGGGGGATGAACCATGACCCAGGAGCTAGAAAAGCTATTCCAAATAGTAAGTCCAAGGATCATTCAATTCTGACGTGACAATTCTTAGAAAATTGCAGCGTTGGAGGATCTATGGTATAATTATTGGTCATGATAAAAAGGTACTAGCAAGTGCGAGCTAATACCAATGTTATACATACCTTTTAGAATGAACAGGAAAGAGATGGGGGTATATACTGGGTATCATCAGGAATGATCTATAGGGACTTCCACAAGATTATTACTTGGGAAGACTACCTCTGTGTTACCCTCAGATCTCTCTATACTCTATACTCCCACAAATATCTGTTCGGAGAATGTAATATCTCATGAGATAAATCGGGTTAAAATAGAAGTCTTGTTTTTTCAAAGAGATAATTTGTCGCAGATCACTATGCGAATTAGATGTTATTACCGGAATGGAATGGCCACAGAATGAAAGAATTCATTCTGGAATTGATATATATCTAGATACATCTATATCTAGATATATAGATATGTATATCTATAGACATGGATGAATATGGGTTCTTTCTACCGCAAAGTGAGTTTACCCCATTCTTCCTTTTCTTCTTCTCCAGATGATTTAGAGATGAATTGATCAACTTATCAGATCGGGACTGACGGGGCTCGAACCCGTAACTTCCGTCTTGACAGGACGGTACTCTGACCAATTGAACTACAATCCCAATAGGTGCAGTACAGCCCATTTACTATTTACTATCAGATATTTACTATAAGATTCTTAATACAAATTCTATTAGTGCCAGATCAATGAAAGATTTGATCTTTCTTTTTCTCTTCCTTCTATTATCCTTCTCCTTTCATTTCCAAGATACCCGTTCGTTCTGCTCCATATCCATATGGATATGTACACATATCTATAGAAAGATATAGATATATCGGGGCTTACATAACCGGTTACCTTTCCATCAATATCGTAGATTGACATGAATATTTCATACCGATGGGTTGGTAAGGTTTACATTGGGTCGAGCTGGATTTGAACCAGCGTAGGCATATTGCCAACGAATTTACAGTCCGTCCTCATTAACCACTCGGGCATCGACCCAGGAACAATGAATTGAAAGTCTTTGGAATACCAAAGAAGTATTCCTAGAGAAAGATTCCCATAGTACCCCTAGGGGAAGTCGAATCCCCGCTGCCTCCTTGAAAGAGAGATGTCCTGGGCCACTAGACGATAGGGGCCTGCCTATCGTCATAATACTCAAATCTCTATGACATTGTCAATAGTATGGCCCGAATAATTTTTTCTACGCCAAGTGGTTTCATACCAATATTGTATTGCCCGTTTGTGAACTCCCGTATGTATCATGAAATAGATAATCCACCCAGGGAGGATT